CCAGATTATGCAATGATGAAAACGAACAAAAATACTTGCCCAAAACGTATGACCCCTTTTTGAGGGGACCATATCGTGGAACAATAAAAAAATTCTATTCACATATGATCATGAATGATTTAATCACTTCTACAGATACGGAGGATTCCATAGAAATCAATTGGATAAATAAGATTTATGGGCTACTTCCTAATACTTCTAATTATTCCAGAAAATTTGAACATCAAAAGAATCCGCCTGATAGGGAATCATTACTGAATTATATTGGTAATTCCTTAACCTCAATCAAAGAATTTCCTTTTGAGCCTGCACCCATTTTGCATTTTAAAAAATATTCTTTATTGAGAGAGCAAACAAGAATTGATTTAGAAAATCAAACAAAAGCTTTAAAATGGGTATTCGATGTAATTACAACTGATCCAAACGATCAAACAATAATTAGAAATAAATCTATTGGAATAGAAGAAATCCGTAAAAGGGTTCCTCGGTGGTCATACAAATTAACTGATGATTTGGAAGAACAGGAGGAAGAAAATGAGGAAGAATCTAAGGAAGATCATGAAATTCGTTCAAGAAAAGCCAAACGCGTAGTAATTTATACTGATAACAATCAGAATACCAACCCTATTACAACTACAAATAATACTAATAATAGTGATCAAGCAGAAGAGGTGTCTTTGATACGTTACTCGCAACAATCGGATTTTCGTCGGGATATAATCAAAGGATCCATGCGTGCTCAAAGACGTAAAACGGTTATTTGGGAAATGTTTCAAGCAAATGTGCATTCTCCGCTTTTTTTGGATCGAATAGACAAAACATTTTTTTTTTCTTCTTTTTATATCTCTGAAATGATGAATCTCATTTTTTGGAATTCGGTGGGGAGAGAACCAGAATTGAAAATTTCACATTTTGATTTTGAGGAGGAAGAGACAAGGGAAAAAGAGAAAAAAAACGAAGAAAAAAAAGAGGAAAATGAGCGTATAGTAATATCAGAAACTTGGGATAGCATTATATTTGCTCAAGCAATAAGAGGTTTGATGTTAGTAACCCAATCTTTTCTTAGAAAATACATTGTATTGCCTTCATTGATAATTGCTAAAAATATTGGCCGTATGTTATTATTCCAATTCCCCGAATGGTATGAGGATTTGAAGGAGTGGAATAGAGAAATGCATGTTAAATGCACTTATAATGGTGTTCAATTATCAGAAACAGAATTTCCCAAAGATTGGTTAACAGACGGTATTCAGATAAAGATTTTATTTCCTTTCTGTTTGAAACCTTGGCGAAGATCTAAAATACGATCTCATCCTAGGGATCAAATAAAAAAAAAAGGAAAAAAAGAAAATTTTTGTTTTTTAACGGTTTGGGGAATGGAAGCGGAATTCCCTTTTGGGAATCCCCGAAAACGACCTTCCTTTTTTGAACCCATTTATAAAGAACTCCAAAAAAAAGTTAGAAAAGTTAAAAAGGATTTATTTCTACTTATAAAAGTTGCAAAAGAAAAAACAAGATGGATCATTAAAATACTTCTAGTTCTAAAACGAATAATGAAGGAAATTCTAAAAGTAAACCCAATATTCTTATTTGAATTGAGCAAGGTGAAAGTATATGAAACGGCTGAAAATGGAAAAGATTCCGAAATAAATAATAAGATTATTCACAAATCAACCATTCAAATCCAATCCATGAATTGGACAAATTATTCACTCATAGAAAAAAAGATGAAAGATCTTTCTGATAGAACAATCACAATCAGGAATCAAATAGAACGAATCACAAAAGACAAGAAAAAAATAATTCTAACTTGTGATGATAAAAGATCGAAATCACAGAAACATATTTGGCGGATATTCCTACGTAAATCACATTATTTTATGAAATCTCTGATTGAAAATATATATATAGATATCTTGCTATATATGATTACCATTCACAGGATCTATTTCCAACTTTTCTTTGAATCAACAAAAAAAATAATCAATAAATCCGTTTACAACGATCAAACAAATCAGGAAGGAATTGATGAAAGAGATCAAAATACAATGAACTTTTTTTCCACTATAAAAAAGTCCTTTTCGAATACTAATATTAGTAATAGTACAAAAATGTATTATGACTTATCCTCCTTGTCCCAAGCATATGTATTTTACAAATTATCACAAACCCAATTACTTAACAAGTATCAATTGAAATCTCTACTTCAATATCAGGGGACTTATCCTTTTATTAAGGATAAAATCAAGGATTATTGTATGACACGAGGAATATTTGATTACAATTCAAGACATAATAAAATTCATAAGTCTGGAATGATTGAATGGAAAAACTGGTTAAAGGGGCATTATCAATACAATTTATCTCAAACCAAATGGTCGCGTTTAGTACCACAAAAATGGCGAAATAGAATCAATCAACGTTATAGGATTCAAAATAAGGACTCAATTAAAGCGGATTCATATAAAAAAGAAAAAGACCAATTAATTCATTACGTGAAACAAAATTACTATGCAGCGGATTCATTGACAAATCAAAAAGAAAAATGGAAAAAACACTACAGATATGATCTTTTATCACATAAATATATGAACTATGGGGATAAGGAGGATTTTTCTATTTATGGGTCAAGATTACAAGTAAATGGGGTTCACAAAATTCCATATAATTTCAATAAACCAAAATCCGAATCATTTTATGTATTGGTAAGTACAGCTATTAGTGATTATCTAGAAGAAGGATATATTATTGATACGCATAAAAATCTAGATAGAAAATATTTTGATTGTCAAATTCTCCACTTTTGTCTTAGAAAAAATATCGATATTGAGACCTGGACCAATACACATATCGGTACCAAAATTGATAAAAATACTAAGACTGAAAAAAAAATCAACAACAAATTGAAAAAAAAAGATATTTTTTCTCTTATGATTCATCAAGAAATCAACCTATCCAATCAAAAAAGTATTTTTTTAAATTGGATGGGAATGAATCAAGAAAGAGTTTATCATACCATATCCAATCTAGAATCTTGGTTCTTCCCAGAATTTGTCTTACTTTTTGATGCATATAAGATTAAACCATGGATTATACCAATCAAATTACTTCTTTTTGACTTTTATTTTTATAAAAATAAAAGTCAAAATAAAAACATCAATATAAATGGAAAAAATAATCCTCAGATGATATCTCATCAAAAAAAATATCTTAAATTAGAAAATTCCAACCAACAAAAAAATGAGCAACAGGACCAAGTAAATCTTGTATCAGATCTACGAAAAGAAAACAAAAAAAAAGATATTGAAGAGAATTATGCGAGATCAGACATTACCATTAAAAAAGGTAAGAAGAAAAAACAATCCAAGAAAAACAAGGAAGCAGAACTAGATTTCTTCCTGAAAAAATATTTCCTTTTTCAATTAAGATGGGATGACTCCTTGAACCAAAGAATGATCAATAATATCAAGGTATATTGTCTCTTACTTAGACTGATAAATCCAAAAGAAATTGCTATATCCTCGATTCAAATAGGAGAGATGCATCTGGATGCAATGCTAATTCAGAAAGATCTAGCTCTTACAGAATTGATAAAAAAGGGAATATTAATTATCGAACCAATTCGTCTATCTATAAAAAGGGATGGAAAATTGATTATATATCAAACTATAAGTATTTCATTGGTCAAGAACAATAAACACCAAACTAATAGAAAATGCATAAAAAAAAGATATATTGATAAGAGGAATTTGGATAAACCCATTGTACGATATGGGAATATGCTTGTGAATGGGGACACAAATTATTATGATTTCCTTGTTCCCGAAAATATTCTATCTCCTAGACGTCGCAGAGAATTGAGAATGCTAATTTGTTTCAATTCCCATAATTGGAATGTTACGGATAGAAATAGAAATCCATTATTTTGCAATGAAAATAACATAATAAACTCTGGAAAATTTTTGGATGAGGACAAGCATCTTAATACGGATACAAATAAATTCATTAAATGCAAATTTGTTCTTTGGCCCAATTACCGATTAGAAGATTTAGCTTGTATGAATCGCTATTGGTTTGATACCAATAATGGCAGTCGTTTCAGTATGTCAAGGATACATATGTATCCACGATTTAGAATTATTTAATTTAATAGTATATTTCCTATATCATATATATATCTATATTCCGTGACATTTTCGGTATATGAAAGCCGAAAGATGTATGCATATGCTATGTTATATTTTGGTAAATGATACAGATTGAATGGTGTATCCATTCAATTGGATATAGGAATAAATAAATTAGGGGAATCCTTTTAGATAGAAAAAAATTCTTTTCTTTCGTTAATGTGGAAACATATTATCCCTTTCTATCCAAATCAAATTTTCAATTTGATTTGGATAAAATAAAGAAGTAGTATATGAATAAATCCAAATTTTTGTGTGTACTAGATGTGTGTACTAGATTAAAATAACCGGCATAATTCCTTTTTTTTTTTTATTTTTCCTGATCGGAAAAATCCATGAAAAAGAAAGAAAAAGGATAGAAAAATTTTTTATGGTCAAAAATTCATTCATTTCCATTATTCCACAAGAAGAAAAAGAAGAAAACAAGGGTTCTGTTGAATTTCAAGTATTCAGTTTCACCAATAAGATACGGAGACTTACTTCACATTTGGAATTGCACAAAAAAGATTTTTTATCACAAAGAGGTCTACGAAAAATTCTAGGAAAACGTCAACGGTTGCTGGCTTATTTGTCAAAGAAAAATAGAGTACGTTATAAGAAATTAATTGGTCAGTTGGATATTCGAGAGCCAAAAACTCGTTAATTTAATCGTTTGAATTTTTTTTAGTAGTATTCAATTTTTCGTTTTGATGAGTCTCGTTTTGAGGAATTCATGGAATAATGAATTAAGGAAGAAAAGATATGACAGTACCGGTTACAAGAAAAGATCTCATGATAGTCAATATGGGGCCTCACCACCCATCAATGCATGGTGTTCTCCGACTAATCGTTACTCTCGATGGTGAAGATGTTATTGACTGTGAGCCCATATTGGGCTATTTACACAGAGGAATGGAAAAGATAGCGGAAAATCGAACAATTATACAATATCTACCTTATGTAACACGATGGGATTATTTAGCTACTATGTTCACAGAGGCAATAACCGTAAATGCGCCAGAACAATTGGAAAATGTTCAAGTACCTCAAAGAGCTAGCTATATCAGAGTAATTATGCTGGAATTGAGCCGTATAGCTTCTCATTTGTTATGGCTTGGACCTTTTATGGCGGATATCGGTGCACAGACTCCCTTTTTCTATATTTTCAGAGAAAGGGAATTGATATATGATCTATTCGAAGCCGCCACAGGTATGCGAATGATGCATAATTATTTCCGTATTGGAGGAGTAGCTGCTGATCTACCTTATGGATGGATAGATAAATGTTTGGATTTCTGCGATTATTCTTTAACAGGAGTTGTTGAATATCAAAAACTTATTACGTGGAATCCCATTTTTTTGGAACGAGTTGAAGGAGTGGGCATTATTGGTGGAGAAGAAGCTGTAAATTGGGGTTTATCAGGACCGATGTTACGAGCTTCTGGAATCCAATGGGATCTTCGTAAAGTTGATCATTATGAGTGTTACAATGAATTCGATTGGGAAGTCCAATGGCAAAAAGAAGGAGATTCATTAGCTCGTTATTTAGTACGAATCGGTGAAATGAAGGAATCCATAAAAATTATTCAACAGGCTCTAGAAGGAATTCCTGGAGGACCTTATGAAAATTTAGAAGTACGACGCTTTGATAGAGCAAAGAATTCCGAATGGAATGATTTTGAATATAGATTTATTAGTAAAAAACCTTCACCCAATTTAGAATTGTCGAAACAAGAACTTTATGTGAGAGTGGAAGCCCCAAAAGGAGAATTGGGAATTTATTTGATAGGAGATAATAGTGTTTTCCCCTGGAGATGGAAAATTCGTCCACCTGGTTTTATCAATTTGCAAATTCTTCCTCAGCTAGTTAAAAGAATGAAATTGGCTGATATCATGACGATATTGGGTAGTATAGATATTATTATGGGAGAAGTTGATCGTTGAAATGATAATTGATACGACAGAAGTACAAACTATCAATTCTTTTTCTACATCGGAATTTTTTAAAGAAGTGTATGGACTAATATGGATTGTACCCATTTTGACCCTTATATTGGGAATAACAATGGGGGTACTAGTAATTGTGTGGTTAGAAAGAGAAATATCTGCAGCGATACAACAACGTATTGGGCCTGAATATGCTGGCCCGTTGGGAATTCTTCAAGCTATAGCGGATGGGACTAAACTACTTTTTAAAGAGGACCTCCTCCCATCTCGAGGAGATATTCATTTGTTTAGTGTGGGACCGTCTATAGCGGTTATATCAATTCTACTAAGTTATTTAGTAATTCCTTTTGGGTATCGTCTTGTTTTAGCCGATCTCAGTATAGGTGTTTTTTTATGGATCGCCATTTCTAGTATTGCTCCTATTGGGCTTCTTATGTCAGGATATGGATCGAATAATAAATATTCCTTTTTAGGTGGTCTACGAGCTGCTGCTCAATCTATTAGTTATGAAATACCATTAACTCTATGTGTGTTATCAATATCTCTACGTGTGATTCGTTGAAATATGAACTTTGAACCTCTCTTCTAGAAATAAAAGAAAAAAGAAAGAGGTTCAATGTATTGAATAGATGTTTTCATTTTTTTTATTCAGCATTCGGGTTGATGAGTTAAACCAGATAGTTATATGAGTGAAACTAAACAGCTTCAAAATTTGTAGTAAGAAGAAACAATCTCATTCCCTATGTACAAGAATAAAGTTGAAGTAAAAATAAGCAGTGTAAACTGCTTACCCCAAGATTAAGATTTTTTGATTAGTCATCATATCTTGAAGCGGGCGCAAACAAAAGATCAACTGTATGGAGTTTCTACTACTGTCTCATATGTATTACTATACCGGGGATCAATCAAAAGTCAGTGGACGGTTAGGAACACCAAGGTACACAAAGGATTAGTAATGGAGATAATGTAAGGTATCAAAAAAGAGGTATTTCTTCATAAAACGAATCATAATAAGGACTTGAAATTGGTAGAAATGATCAAGTAGTACTTCCCTACGATTCCGATCTAGAGTATGCTCCTATTCACTGGTTAAAGAAATGACTATCAAGAACGAATTAATTCTTTATTTTATTTTTGAGTATCCTCCTCTGAGACAGAAGAACAGGAAAAAAGAAATGGAATGCAGTAATTGAATGAATAATAAAAAAAGGGGATCCTTATTTATTCTTTTCTCTATCCATATTCATACATATCGAATTCTTATCACGATTCATGAACTAATGACTAATTCTTTTTATTTTGTATTGATTGATATAAGGAGTATTTTATTGAAATATTAAGTTATTACCAAACAAAGAGAAATTTTTATTGTAAAGAATGAGATCAATTCGGAAGCACTTTTTTTCTTATTCTAGCAGACAGAATTCCATTGGTCTAATTTGGGACTTTCCGATGTATCTTTATTCTATCCATCCAAAGATGGTGATAATACCGAACCCATCCTTACATTTTTTTTGTGGCCATCGAGGAGCCGTATGAAGCTGAGGTCTCACGTACGGTTTTGAAATAGCGATGGGAACAGTGATGTTATTATCGACTATGATTATCTAACAGTTCAAGTACAGTTGATATAGTTGAAGCACAGTCAAAATATGGTTTTTGGGGGTGGAATCTGTGGCGTCAGCCTATAGGATTTATTGTTTTTCTAATTTCTTCTCTAGCCGAATGTGAGAGATTGCCCTTTGATTTACCAGAAGCGGAGGAGGAATTAGTAGCAGGTTATCAAACCGAGTATTCGGGTATCAAATACGGTTTATTTTATCTTGCTTCTTACCTAAATTTATTAGTTTCTTCATTATTTGTAACAGTTCTTTACTTAGGTGGGTGGAATTTACCTATTCCGTATATATCCATTTTTGAGCTTTTCGGAATAAAAGGAATCGCCGGCATTTTTGGAATGACAATGGGTATCCTTATTACATTAACTAAAGCTTATTTGTTTCTCTTCATTTCTATCACAACAAGATGGACTTTACCTAGAATGAGAATGGACCAGTTATTAAATCTTGGATGGAAATTTCTTTTACCTATTTCTCTAGGTAATCTGTTATTAACAACTTCTTCCCAACTTGTTTCATTATAAATAAGAGAATACGATAACACTATTTTAGATTCATAATCTCTATCAAACAAGAGAAAGAAACGTCAAATTTTTCATGTATATCTACAATATGTTCCCTATGGTAATTGGGTCCATGAATTATGGTCAACAAACAATACGAGCTGCAAGGTACATTGGTCAAAGTTTCATAATTACCTTATCCCACACAAATCGTTTACCTGTAACTATTCAATATCCTTATGAAAAATCGATCACATCAGAGCGTTTCCGGGGTAGAATCCACTTTGAATTTGATAAATGTATTGCTTGTGAAGTATGTGTTCGTGTATGCCCGATAGATCTACCCGTTGTTGATTGGAGATTTGAAAGAGATATTAAAAAGAAACAATTACTTAATTATAGTATAGATTTCGGGGTTTGTATATTTTGTGGTAACTGTGTCGAGTATTGTCCAACAAATTGTTTATCAATGACTGAAGAATATGAACTTTCTACTTATGATCGTCACGAATTGAATTATAATCAAATTGCTTTGGGTCGATTACCAATCTCAATAATTGGAGATTATACAATTCAAACAGTTATGAATTCGACTCAAATAAAAATAGACAAAGATAAACCCTTTGATTCAAGAACAATTACCGATTACTAAGATTTTGTTTTGATATAAAGGATCCAAGCTTTTTATTTTGGGTAGTCAGTAACTACAAATAAAAACTAATGATTGTTGAGAATCACTCTTTGATTTAAACTAAAAATATATTTTTAGTGATGATTTCGAAATAGCAAATTTCAACTACTTTTTTCTTTCGGATAAATATAAATAAAGTAAGGTTGGCCCGATAATTTTATCTATATCTACATTAATCCATATTCAAATTCAATTCAATTATAAATGTATCATATACAATATTATATACAAGAAAACAAAAATAGGGTAACCCCTTTTCCTTTCCTGGACCATTTATTTAGTAAAGTTAAAGTAAGGTCATGAAATAGTTAAAGTTATTTATTTTGTATTTTATACATAATGGATTTACCTGGACCAATACATGATATTCTTGTTGTATTTCTGGGGTCAATTCTTGTATTAGGGGGTCTGGGGGTAGTATTATTTACCAATCCAATTTATTCTGCCTTTTCATTGGGATTGGTTCTTGTTTGTATATCCTTATTCTATATTTCATCGAACTCCTATTTTGTAGCTGCCGCACAGCTCCTTATTTATGTGGGAGCCATAAATATCTTGATCATATTTGCTGTAATGTTCATGAATGGTTCAGAATATTCCAATAATTCCTATTTTTGGACCATTGGGGATGGGGTCACTTTGATGGTTTGTACAACTATTCTTTTTTCACTAATTACTACTATCCCAGATACGTCATGGTACGGAATTATTTGGACTGCAAGGTCAAACCAGATTATGGAACAGGACCTAATAAATAACGTTCAACAAATTGGGATTCATTTATCAACAGATTTTTATCTTCCATTTGAACTCATTTCAATAATTCTTTTAGTTTCCTTGATAGGTGCAATTACTATGGCTCGACAATAAGCAATAAAAATACTTAACTTATAATGATTCCCAATTCTTAGAATTCTAACTAAATTCTAAATAAATAAATAGAAATTTTTAGTTAAATCTATCTACCGTCAATATCTTCTTTTGTTGTGTAATTGTTCTATTCTAATCAATTGAATCGGTTGAATTGTTGTTCATATTGAAATGAATCGAGATTGATAAGGAGTTAGTCAATGATGTTTGAGCATGTCCTTTTTTTGAGTGTTTATTTATTTTCTATCGGTATCTATGGATTGATCACAAGTCGAAACATGGTTAGAGCGCTTATGTGTCTTGAGCTTATACTAAATTCGGTTAATATCAATCTTGTAACATTTTCTGATATATTTGATAGTCGCCAATTAAAAGGAGACATTTTCTCAATCTTTGTTATAGCCATTGCAGCTGCTGAAGCAGCTATTGGACTTGCTATTGTTTCGTCGATCCATCGTAACAGAAAATCAACTCGTATTAATCAATCGAATTTGTTGAATAATTAGTGATAATCATCATAGATAATTTAAATAAAGACACATAAAAATATTTAATAAAATTAAAATACTATTTTTTATTGAATTTGAATGCAATTCCATTTTATTGAATTGCATTTTTATATTTATATTGAAATAATGATGACCGATTTGTTGGCCAATTAATTTGAATTCGCATGTGCAACTCGTATCATCATAATTGTTGAAACGAAAATCAAAGTGTCTTGACCTTTTCTCATAAACAGATTGATTTAAGAAATATATTGATTGTTTTTAATAAACCACTGTTTCGTCTGGTGTCTACAATATTACAATATATAATATATGATTCATTTACTACTAATTTGATTTGACCAGATCGAAAATCTTTTATGTTCAAAACTCTACTTTATAGATCCAATGTCACATTCAGTAAAAATTTATGATACATGTATAGGGTGTACTCAATGTGTACGAGCTTGCCCCACAGATGTATTGGAAATGATACCTTGGGACGGATGTAAAGCCAAGCAAATAGCTTCCGCGCCAAGAACCGAGGACTGTGTAGGTTGTAAGAGATGTGAATCTGCCTGCCCAACAGATTTTTTGAGTGTCCGTGTTTATTTAGGGCCTGAAACAACTCGCAGTATGGCTCTATCTTATTGATACGTTACAAAAAACTCCACTTGAATCATTTGTGATTCCTCTTTACCGACAAAAGCCCGTGCTCGACAAAATATATTATTTTGCGGACGGGCTTTTCTGGTCAAAATGTATCTTGTCTTTATCACGAGTTATTTTCCTTGGTTAACAATACTTGTTGTTTTACCGATATTCGCGGGTTCCTCAATTTTCTTTTTCCCTCATAGAGGGAATAAGATGTTTAGGTGGTATACTATATGTATATGCTTATTAGAACTCCTTCTAACGACTTATGCATTCTGTTATCATTTCCAATTGGATGATCCATTAATGCAATTGAAGGAAGATTCTAAATGGATAGATGTTTTTGATTTCCACTGGAGACTAGGAATCGATGGACTTTCCATAGGACCCATTTTACTGACAGGATTTATCACTACTTTAGCAACTTTAGCAGCTTGGCCAATTACTCGAAATTCGAGGTTGTTCTATTTCCTGATGCTAGCAATGTACAGCGGTCAAATAGGATTATTTTCCTCTCGAGACTTTTTACTTTTTTTCATCATGTGGGAGTTAGAATTAATTCCTGTTTACTTACTTTTATCCATGTGGGGGGGAAAGAAACGTCTCTACTCGGCTACAAAGTTTATTTTGTACACTGCAGGGGGTTCCATTTTTTTCTTAATAGGAGTTCTAGGTATGGGTTTATATGGTTCCAATGAACCAACATTAGATTTTGAAAGATTAATTAATCAATCATATCCTGTGGCATTGGAAATAATATTCTATTTTGGCTTCCTTATTGCTTATGCTGTCAAATTGCCGATTATACCCCTACATACATGGTTACCTGATACCCATGGAGAAGCACATTACAGTACATGTATGCTTTTAGCTGGAATCCTATTAAAAATGGGCGCATATGGATTGATTCGGATCAATATGGAATTACTACCCCACGCTCATTCTATATTTTCTCCTTGGTTGGTGATAATAGGAACAATGCAAATAATCTATGCAGCTTCAACTTCTCTTGGTCAACGTAATTTAAAAAAGAGAATAGCCTATTCCTCTGTATCTCACATGGGTTTCACAATTATAGGAATTGGTTCTATAACCGACATGGGACTCAATGGAGCTATTTTACAAATGCTCTCTCATGGATTTATTGGTGCTGCACTTTTTTTCTTGGCGGGAACGAGTTGTGATAGAACACGTCTTGTTTATCTCGAAGAAATGGGAGGGATATCTATCCCAATGCCAAAAACATTTACCATGTTCAGTAGCTTCTCGATGGCTTCTCTTGCATTGCCAGGAATGAGTGGTTTTGTTGCGGAATTTGTAGTATTTTTTGGACTAATTACTAGTACAAAATATCTTTTAATGTCAAAAATGCTAATTACTTTTGTAATGGCAATTGGAATGATATTAACTCCTATTTATTTATTATCTATGTTACGTCAGATGTTTTATGGATACAAGTTATTTAATATTCCAAACTCTAATTTTTGGGATTCTGGACTACGAGAACTATTTCTTTCAATCTGTATCTTTCTACCCGTAATAAGTATTGGTATTTATCCCGATTTTGTTCTCTCGTTATCAGTTGACAAGGTACACGCTATCTTATCCAATTATTATCATAGATAGTGTTTCATTAATGAAACGGAAGGAAAGTCTTATAATTCTTTGAATTTAATATTTTGAAAATCGTTTGCTGTACTGTATAATGAAAAAAGAAATAAAATGAATAAGAATTGTAATTAGATACATCTCGAGTTTTTGAGAACCGTTTGAATCAAGGAATCATTCAAATTTAAATGGTTCTCAAAAACTCATAAAAACAAACTTTCATTATATATGGGATGATGTTTTTATCTTATGTATTCTTCATGTAGTTTATTCAATTAGATGTTTATGTGAATGAACCATAACTATGTAGACCTATTCCTAATAGATTGATCCCAAAATAGCATATCCAAATTATAATAAATCCTATAGAAGCTACAAGTGCCGAATTCGTACCTTTCCAATTTATATTTGTTCTAGTATGTAAATAAATCGCGAATATGGTCCAAGTAATAAATGCCCAAGTTTCCTTGGGGTCCCAATTCCAATAGGATCCCCATGCCTCATTAGCCCATACTGCTCCACAAAGAATACCTATGGTTAAAAAGGTAAACCCTAGACTAATGACACGATAACTCCAATAATCCAAACGCTCAGTTAATTGATATTTGTAATAATTTCGAAATGAAGGAAAAGAAGTGTTTTTAAAAACACTTCTTTTTTCATTCAAATATTCAATCTCACCAAAGAAAAATGACTTAATTAATAAATTATTGCTTTTACAAAAAATTTTGATGTTTTTTCGAAATGTAATGACTAGAAGAGCGACTGATAATAATGATCCGCATAAAAGAGCTGCATAGCTCAATAACATCATACTTACGTGCATCATTAACCACTGAGATTGTAGAGCAGGTACTAATATTGAGGATTGATGCATTTCAGTTGAAAGACCCGACATGGCAAAGCCTTGAGTAAAAATGGTACTTGGTGCAATTATTGTGCTTAAATCGTTTTTAAGGTTACGTATCTTGGGAATCATATGAATAATGAAGAAACTACACGAAAGGAAGATTAATGACTCATATAAATTACTTAATGGAAAATGTCCCGAAGAAATCCAACGAGAAACTAATAATCCTGTTATAGAGAAAAAGGTAGCTATCATCCCTTTTTCTGATGAATCACGTAATCCTACAATTTTGTGGACTAATAAGGTCATCAAATGAATCATAATCACAATTGAAATGATCGAAAAAGAAATATGAGTTAATATATGTTCTAAAGTCGCAAATATCATAAAAGGGGTCCCATTACAGAATTGGAAATCGCGAATTGAATACATTTTAGGATCTATTGTATCTCTTTTAGAAGATGCCGCCACTCGGACTCGAACCGAGATGCTTTAGCACTGCTTCCTAAGAGCAGCGTGTCTACCGATTTCACCACGGCGGCTTACTTGAAATAATAATAGTCAATTCATGTTGAATCGTCGAGATTCAAGGATTCAATATAGTTTAGGAAACATTAATTAGAATCAATGAATAAAGACTGATTTGTGGTTTAAATATTTGAATCTTCAATAAAATACCTACCTAGGTAGTATCGTCGTGGGTTTTTTAACAATCAACTTTCATGTACTAGAAACTAAGTTTTCTCCAAACAGTTGGAACTCCATAGTTTTTTCTCGGTTGAGGTATAAAACTAAGAATTGTCTTTTTTTCTCTATTTTTTTATGATTTGTTTTTCATTTATCCGATTTCATGGATTCAAATGAAAAAGATTTATTTTTTTTTCAATGAACAAAATAAAATAACTAGAATTCCATATCTATCACAATTTCATCATTAAATACAAATAATTAGTATATTAAAATTAAAGTATTAATATTCTTTATTGCACATATAATTTATAATTTAGAATACCATTTACAAAACCAATTAAGTTTTGGGATAGGCATATAACAAAAGAGTTTCAATCTCTATCACAATTGTACTTTTCACAATAGAAAAGTACAATTGCGATAGGGAAAAAATAATACTTAGAACCCAATATACAAAAAACTCTTATTCTATATATCACAGCAGTGAGTTCTAAGTAATATTGAGAAATTCAATACAGAAAAATACATTAGTTAACATTCATCTTACAAAATTTGAGGTTCTTTAGGCTATATCAATTGAGATTATTCTAAGACTTTATTATTTGTTTGTCGCACAAAAAAACTTTTTGAATGCCCGGTGGAAACCGATTTCGCTAAAGAAAAAGTTTTTACTGCAACTAAATATCCTTTTTTCTTCCAAATATTTCTACGAATACGTTTTTTTGACATAGAAGTACGTTTTTTTGGAACTGCCATTCAAAAAGGGGGGTTCCTCCTTTTATCGTTGTATGTGAAAGACATGTATTCTTCAAAATGGATCGTTCTTTTTAGTTATTATCTATACTTATTTCGTGTATGTGGATAATTTTTTTAATATACTCTTTTTAATATACATTGTTTTTTTACTTTAACATATAAATATATAATAAACATACAAATATATATAATACAAATATATTTATATATACATGTATATGTGATATATATATCACATATACGTATGCGCGCACATCACATATATAAATGACATGAGGGAAAAAAAAATCAGAATAATTAAGAATCCCAATATTTTACTTTTTTTTCAGATATTTTTTTTTGTTGATTTCTTTTATTATTGTTCCTTTCTAAAAGGATAAAAAAGATAAGAATTGGTGAATCGAGAACAATTTTTAATTATAAGAAAAAAGAATTTATTTTCTTATGGAACATACATATCAATATGCGTGGATAATACCTTTTCTTCCACTTCCAGTTACTATGTCAATAGGATTTGGACTTCTACTTATTCCGACAGCAACAAAAAATATTCGTCGCATGTGGGCTTTTCCTAGTGTTTTACTCTTAAGTATAGCTATGGTGTTTTCAGCCAATCTGTCTATTCAACAAATAAATGGAAGTTTTATCTATCAATATCTATGGTCTTGGACCATCAATAATGATTTTTCCTTAGAGTTTGGATACTTGATCGATCCACTTACTTCTATTATGTCAATACTAATTACTACTGTTGGAATCATGGTTCTTATTTATAGTGACAAGTATATGTATCACGATCAAGGATATTTGAGATTTTTTGCTTATATGAGTTTTTTTAATACTTCTATGCTGGGATTAGTTACTAGTTCAAATTTGATACAAATTTATATTTTTTGGGAACTTGTGGGAATGTGTTCTTATTTATTAATAGGGTTTTGGTTCACACGACCAATTGCAGCAAGTGCTTGTCAAAAAGCTTTTGTAACTAATCGTGTAGGGGATTTTGGTTTATTGTTAGGAATCTTAGGTTTTTATTGGATAACAGGTAGTTTAGAATTTCGGTATTTGCTCGAAATAACTAATAACTTAATCCAGAATAATGGGGTCAATTCTTTATTTGCTACCTTGTGTGCTTCTTTATTATTCGTCGGTGCAGTTGCTAAATCCGCACAATTCCCCCTTCACGTATGGTTACCTGATGCTATGGAAGGACCCACTCCTATTTCGGCTCTTATACACGCTGCTACTATGGTAGCAGCAGGAATTTTTCTTGTAGCTCGGCTTCTTCCTCTTTTCATAGTCATACCTTATATAATGAATTTCATTTCTTTAATAGGTGTAATAACACTATTATTAGGGGCTACTTTGGCCCTTGCTCAAAGAGACATTAAAAAAAGCTTAGCCTATTCTACAATGTCTCAATTGGGTTATATTATGTTAGCTCTAGGTATAGGTTCTTATCGAGCTGCTTTATTCCATTTGATCACTCATGCCTATTCAAAAGCTTTATTGTTTTTGGGATCCGGATCTATTATTCATTCAATGGAACCTATTGTTGGATATTCACCAGATAAAAGTCAGAATATGGTTCTTATGGGTGGTTTAACAAGATATGTTCCAATTACAAGAACTACTTTTTTATTGGGTACACTTTCTCTTTGTGGTATTCCACCTCTTGCTTGTTTTTGGTCCAAAGATGACATTCTTAATGATAGTTGGTTGTATTCACCAATTTTCGCAGTAATAGCTTATTTCACAGCAGGATTAACCGCATTTTATATGTTTCGGGTATATTTACTTACCTTTGATGGGTATTTCCGCGTTCATTTTAAAAATTACAGTAGCACGAAAAATGGTTCGTTCTATTCCATATCTCTATGGGGAAAAGGAACTCCAAGAGGAGTCAATCCAAATTTACTTTTATCAACAATGAATAAAAAGGTTTCTTTTTTTGCAAAAGAAAGATCGAAAATTGATAATAATGTAAGAAATAGGATACGATACTTTAGTACTTACTTTGGAAATAAATACACTTCCATGTATCCTCACGAATCGGACAATACTATGCTATTTCCTCTTCTTGTATTAGTACTATTTACTTTGTTGGTTGGATCAATAGGAATTTCTTTTGATCAAGGAGTAATAGATTTTGATATATTATCGAAATGGTTAACCCCATCAACAAATCTTTTACATTCAAGTTCTAATTATTCTGTAAATTTGAATGAATTTTTTACAAATGCAATTTTTTCGGTAAGTATAGCAATTTTCGGACTATTCATAGCATATATTTTATATGGATCTGCTTATTCATTTTTCCAGAATTTGGATTTAATCAATTCATTTGTAAAAGGGGGTCCTAAAAGAATTCTTGTGGACCGAATAAAAAATGTGATATACAATTGGTCATATAATCGTGGTTACATAGATATTTTTTATACTAGAGTTTTTACCGTGGGGATAAGAGGATTAACCAAACTAACTCAGTTTTTTGATAGACGTATAATTGATGGAATTACAAATGGTGTTGGTGTTGCAAGTTTTTTTATAGGGGAAGGGATTAAATATATGGGAGGTGGACGAATCTCGTCTTATCTATTCTTGTATTTATCTTATGTATCAATATTTTTATTTATTTTTTTATTTATAATAAAATAA